AAAATCCTATTAATAGATAGGAACACATCCCAACCAATTCCCAAAAAATGTAAATTTGTATCAAATTAGAACTAGTAACTAATCCTAACATGGAAGTACTGAAAAAACTCATATAAGCAAAAAATCTCAAATATGCTTGATCATGAGCCATATAATTATCACTATAAATAAGAACCAGAATTCCAACGGTAGTGATTAATATTGACATAATAGAAGTCAGTGGATCTATCAAATAGCCGAATTCTAAAGAAAAAGCGTTAGTAATGATCCAAGACCATACATATTGATAGACAGAATTGCTATTTATTTGCTGAATAGACAAATTGATTGAAAAAATCATGACTATACTTAACAATAAAACACTCTGAAAAGACCACATACGGCGAAAATTTTTTGTTGCGGTCGGAAAAAGAAGAAGCCCCACCCCTATTAATATAGGAACGGGAAGTGGAATGAAGGGTATGAGCCACCCGTATTGATATGTCTGTTGCATAAAAAGCTTTTTGAATTCTTAATTTCGTAATTTATTGTTTCCGATTGCCCGGATATTACCTCTTTTCAAAGAGTCAATAAAAGCCAAGATGTGGACTAAGTTAAACTAATTTAATTAGAATTTAACAAGCTTTTTTCTTCTTACTTTATTTATTCTTTACTTTTTTCATTTAGTTTTCTAAATCCTTCAAATATTCAATTCAAATCAAGAAGTGACATTTGGTCAAATGATATAAAAGAGCGTAATTTTGAATTTTTTTTTTTTCTAATTTGAAAACTCAACCTACCCCTTTTCCCGAGATTGACTAGTTAATAAAAAGGGAAATAAAAATAGAAGGTTGGATTTTTTTTTTATTATTATTTAAGGTTAAACTCAACTAATTCGATTTGTATGGCACAGCGGATTCTATAGATATATACTTTACTGAGAAAGAATATTAAATAAAGATATTAATGAATCTAATAAAAAAAAACCCTTTTATGGCTATTCTACGGAATAAAAAAGGAATAAAAATATTTGAAAAAAAAAAAAAATCACATATCTTCGCCTTCCTCTATTTCTAATATTTAGATTAGAGTATTAGAAATATTATTTTATTAGATACGATTTTCATATATCTTTCCCTCCTTTAGCTTTCTTTTTTTCTGAAGAAAATGTTAATTCAAGAATAAAGTGAATTAATAGTAAGGAAGGATTGGTTTTGAGCAATAGATGTCTTTCACATTCAACTAGAGCAATAAGTTATTTTAAATGGCCGTTCCAAAAAAACGTATTTCTACATCAAAAAAGCGTATTCGCAAAAATATTTGGAAAAAGAAGGGATATTGGACAGCGTTAAAAGCTTTTTCGTTAGGGAAATCTCTTTCTACAGGGAATTCAAAAAGTTTTTTTGTGCAGCAAGCAAATAAGTAATCAAAAATTTGAATAATCGGAATCGACTCGAAAAATGCACTTTCATTTTTCCTAAAAAAAATTCCAATTTCCAATATCTATTGAGTTAAGCTATTCGATATGAAATGGCACTTAGTTCACTCTTTTATATTAAAAAAAAAAAAGAATTTCTGAATTCTAAAAATACTAATTGACAAACGGATAAATACAAGATAAATAAAGGGTTTCCCCTGCTGTAGATTTTCTCATTTCCAAGATGGGGAGGTTTTTCCCCATCGATCCTGTTACGATAATAAAATTTTTCCCCCTTTCTCTATCTAAAAAAGAGGGGGTATAAGATTTTTAATTAATTTTTTAATTTGAATTTTTTTTATAATTTGAAATTTTTCTGAAAAAGAAAGTAAAAATATTACACTGAATTGACTTCTTCAATCTCGACGATTGTTTATTCCTAAGCTATTATAAGTTCAAGATAAGCCGCTATGGTGAAATTGGTAGACACGCTGCTCTTAGGAAGCAGTGCTAGAGCATCTCGGTTCGAGTCCGAGTGGCGGCACAAGTCATCTTTTAAAAAAGATAAATAGATCCTATAATGAATTCAACTCCCGATTTCCATTTAAGAGATTCTTCTTTTTTTATGATATTTTCAACTTTAGAACATATATTAACTCATATTTCCCTTTCCACTGTTTCAATCGTAATTACAATTCGTTTGATAACCTTTTTTTTCGTAGATGAAATCGTACAACTATATGATTCGTCCGAAAAAGGCCTGATAATTAGTTTTTTCTGTATAACAGGATTATTGATTACGCGTTGGATTTATTCAGGTCATTTTCCACTAAGTGATTTATATGAATCATTAATCTTCCTTTCGTGGAGTTTCTCCCTTATTCATATAGTTCCGTATTTCAAAAAAAATCAAAATTATTTAAGCATAATAACCGGGTCAAGTGCTATTTTTACCCAAGGCTTTGCTACTTCCGGGCTTTTAACTCAAATACACCAATCTTCAATATTAGTACCCGCTCTTCAATCCGAGTGGTTAATAATGCATGTAACTATGATGATATTGGGCTATGCGTCCCTTTTATGTGGATCCTTATTATCAGTAGC